CCCAGTCCCTTCAATGCTAGGCATAATGAGGATAAGGACCTCAAAATAACCTCTTTTCGTCCTATGAACTTTAAGGTGTATGAAGTATCATATTTGACTCTTGGGGCGGATTGATAGAGACTCCATTTAACTTAGGTTGATCTAGGCCGGAGGCAGACCTACGTCAGGGTAACCCTTCTTTGAAACACTTTGGTATTGCTCCCGGATCAGAATTCAAATAATGAATCCGAGCGCATGGAGCCATCTCGTTATCTTCCTGCCAAGAAAAATTATGGTGGACTAGCCGATCTTTTTATCAGTTAATGAAAGAGCCCAATGCAAAAAAAAAACGCATGTTGGGTCTTTGAAACAGTTCGAATCATTTCGATAATAATAAGTTTGATCTGTTTTACCGAGAAGGTCTACGGTTCGAGTCCGTATAGCCCTATACATTTTTGTATTCATTTCCTAATTAGTGCGTGTGACCGGCCGGTTGATTGTTCCATAGAAATGGAATCATTCCCACAGGATCACGGAGATCCCTCGGGGCTTGAAAACAATAATTTATTCCAATGGATCCAATCGGATCGATATTTTCAAATCTCGGATAAACAAACCCATTCTTCTTCATTAATCTTCGTCTGTGAATGACATACGGCCTTTTTCTCCTCTTTTATTTGTCCATGATCCAAGATTTGGTGATACACCTTTGCTTTGGTATACCCAAGTCAATTTATGAAGTCAAAATCATAACATGAGCCTGGCTCAAGAAAAACTCCAACCTGACCCAACCAAATCAAATCCAAATTCAATCTAATAGTAAGTCACATTATCTAGAACCTATTCTTGTTCTTGTATTTGTAGAAAAGCCAGAGTTTCAAAAACGAAGCTCTTTGGTAAGTTTCATTGTACAATAGGCTTTTCTTCGTATAACCGGCTTAGCAAAGCAAGTAGTCATTTTTCTGTACAATACTTAAACTTATAACTTATTTTTTTTGATTCCAATCTACCCAATCCAATTTGTTCATCATTCCAATTCTACCAATGCAGACTTTATCTAAAAAGATTAGGGCCCATTTGAACTTGGATGAGTTAGGAATCCCCCGACGTATCGCCTTTTGGCAGAACAACAATCCCAATTCATTGTTTTAGAGACAATGAATTGGTCCTAAATGTATCAACGCACCCTCTTCTATTTCTATGTTCTATGAGTTGGTTTTGGGATGGGGAGATTTTGTCTATCGAATCGTTCGACAACGCATGATTCCATTCGAAGTATCTTCTGTAAATCATTTACGATTCAGCCGACTCTACCATTAAACTATGCCCCATTTTTTAGGTTTGCTTCAAAAGAAACGTTTTTTGTTGTCACGAAACCTAACTCGTTGGTTGGTCCTGCTAGGTGTTATTATTACATTAAATAAATAAGTATTTCGAGTCATTCCAAATCACGATCTTTAGTCCTAGAAATGGGTCTGAAATGATTCTTTCAAGACTTCTAACTCGGGGGTAAAGCCGGGGCCGGGGTAGTACAGGTCCAAAGTTTCCTAATTTGGGTATAGGAACCCATGAGTTTTTATATGTAAGGGTTCCTCACAATTCAATGGATTGAATCAAATCAATTAAGTATAAATCTGGGACAGGGAGAGAGAGTCGAATCGGTCGATGCATTCCGTTTTCGTATCCGTATCAAATCAATAGAAACAATAATCCTCTATCCGGATCTTAATGAAAAGAATACACCAACACAGCCACGTAGAATATACCATAAATCCCGAGATGGAAATTCCTAGAAATTCTATTACATCTGACTACTGACTATATTCTAAATCACTAAGAAAAAAAAAAAAGAGAGAGAGAAAAAATGGGCCAGACTTCCTCTTTGGCTCTATTATATTAATAGAATATTGAAATTCTTTATGTTTAATATTTCATTTAATCTTATTTGAATAATATTGTTTGAATATTATTTCAATTTCAATTCATATTATTTAAAATATTCTTTAAAAAAAATTCCTTAAATTCCTTTTTTTGTTTGATAGAAAACCCGAGGCAAGGTAGGAGAGAGTTTGATTTGTATAATAGCATTATATGTCTACACCATATCTAAATAGAATCGAAGTAAGTGTAAGTGGGATTCCGTTGGATGAATCTTGAGACGATACATGACCCACAACAAGTAAACAAACGAAACTATGTGGTTTGATCAAAATTGTTGTTTCGACTAATGCAGTTATGGATGAATTGAGAATTCCAATTTGAATCAACTAATTCGGTATATTCCACATTAATAGGAGTGCTTCTATGTTTCTGCTTCACGAATATGATATTTTCTGGGCATTTCTAATAATATCAAGTGTTATTCCTATTTTGGCATTTCTAATTTCCGGAGTTTTGGCCCCGATTAGTGAAGGACCAGAGAAGCTCTCTAGTTATGAATCGGGCATAGAACCGATGGGGGATGCTTGGTTACAATTCCGAATCCGCTATTACATGTTTGCTCTAGTTTTTGTTGTTTTTG